ATGTGCATTATTTAAATAGTGTAAATAGATACACTTTGGGCTTTAAAATATACTACTAGGGGTTTTCCTGTTTACGGGGGGTTTTCAGGAAAACCCCTAGTAGTATATTTTAAAGCCGCGGGCACAAAGGTTTGGTCCTGACTTTACCATCTTCAGTGTCATGCTTTAATTAAGCTACGCTAGCATGTGCATTATTTAAATAGTGTAAATAGATACACTTTGGGCTTTAAAATATACTACTAGGGGTTTTCCTGTTTACGGGGGGTTTTCAGGAGTGTTAGCGATCTCAGGAGTATAGGGGGGTAGGGGGGTTTTACGCGCAGAAACCCCAGGGGGCATCTTAGATATTCTCCGAGTAATATAAATAATTTATGCTCTTGATATCCTAATATGCAATTCTTTATAGAATGTCTTTTCACCATGAATACTATTTCCTTGCACGCAAGGAAATGTTCAACCTTGTTAACTATTACCGTGTGCACTCTGAAATGTCAAGTGAAAGGAAACCAAAAAAAGAGAACCAGCCACCCGCTGGAAGGAACGCTCGGCATGGTGGGTGTCCCGGAGATGTACTCCACCATTAACTTATGTAAGCGTCGATGAAAGTGTGGGGAGTAATATCAATAAATGGCCCTGAAGTAGGAACCAAATGCCAGGAATAGTGCACTAAGTGAAACCCCCACGATTCTTGCACCTCACCTTCATGAGCCGTGATCATTCAGAAATCAACTGATGGTCGGTTCTTACTACATTAAATATTTGAGAAGTTATAAGATGTTGAGTCCTGGTATATCTTGACTTATGAATATTCTGTTAGGAGCTTAAGTTTCGCCAGTCCTTGATTTCACTTTATGTTGGTAATTCCAAGATTGCTTTATGTAATTCTTAGTTATTATTTTGACATATGAATGGTTAAATCCTAGTAATGGGTATAAAGCATGTATGTACTTGAATACCCCTGATATGGTTAATATAATATCATGGTGATAATACATACATGTATTATGCACCAAAAAGTAGTTTAATTAAGAATACTAGCTTTGGGAGTTAGTGGTAGGGGTTAAAATCCCTTCTTTTTGAGCAGTAGAGGGGATTTTAACCCCTGACGTCCGGTTTACAAGACCGGCGCTCTGAAGCTGAGCTACTAGTGCAAAGTCATCCGAGGGCTTTGTTTTCTAATCACCCTACTAATGGGGTAACAACTAGGAATAGGAAGAAGTACAACACGGAGGCGATTTGACCAATAATAATGAATGGATGTTCAACGGGCATGCCCCCGATTCAGGTTAGAATGGCAACATTTGCAATGAGTGTCCAGAATAAGAATTGGGTTACGGGTCGGAATGTCAGGCCTCGTTGTTTTGATGTGTGGAGGATGGGCACGACTATAAGTACTAGAATGGAGGCAAGTAGGGCTAGGACTCCTCCTAGTTTGTTTGGAATTGAACGGAGGATGGCGTATGCGAATAGGAAATATCACTCAGGCTTAATGTGTGGGGGAGTTACGAGGGGGTTGGCAGGAGTGAAGTTGTCGGGGTCCCCTAGGAGGTTGGGGGAGAACAGTGCTAGGGAGGTGAGTGCAATAAGGACAGCTGCAAATCCTAGGAGGTCTTTGTATGAGAAGTAGGGATGGAATGAAATTTTGTCCACGTCTGAATTTAGGCCTAGGGGATTGTTTGATCCTGTTTCATGTAGGAATAGGAGGTGAATTATAGTTGCGGCCGCAATGACAAAGGGGAATAGGAAGTGGAAGGCGAAGAATCGGGTGAGGGTGGCATTATCTACTGAGAAGCCCCCTCAGATTCATTGAACCAGTGTGTTTCCAACGTAGGGAACAGCGGAGAGGAGGTTGGTAATGACGGTAGCTCCTCAAAATGACATCTGTCCTCACGGAAGTACGTAGCCTACGAAGGCAGTTATTATTACTAGGAGAAGGAGTACAACTCCGATGTTTCATGTTTCTTTGTAAAGGTACGAGCCGTAGTAAAGTCCTCGGCCGATGTGAAGGTAAATACAGATGAAGAAGAAGGATGCTCCGTTGGCGTGCATATTCCGGATGAGTCACCCATAATTTACGTCTCGGCAGATGTGTGCTACAGATGAGAAGGCTGTGGCAATGTCAGAGGTGTAGTGTATAGCAAGAAATAATCCTGTAAGAATTTGGATAATTAAGCAGAGACCTAGGAGGGAGCCGAAGTTTCATCAAACTGAAATATTGGAGGGAGCTGGGAGGTCAACTAATGCGTTATTAGCAATTTTTAGTAGGGGGTGGGTTTTGCGAAGGCTTGCCATTAGGGTTCTTGTAGTTGAATAACAACGGTGGTTTTTCAAGCCATTAGTCCTGGTTAGAATCCTGGCAGGAATTATGACTTATATTATGTCTTTATTTTTATTTGGTTTAGTGTTAGGGCTAGTTGCGGTTGCTTCTAACCCTTCCCCTTACTTTGCTGCTTTGGGGTTGGTAGTGGTAGCGGGCTTGGGGTGTGGGGTATTAGTGGGCCACGGGGGCTCTTTTTTATCTTTAGTTCTGTTTTTGATTTATCTAGGAGGGATGTTGGTTGTATTTGCGTATTCGGCAGCGCTTGCTGCTGAGCCATATCCTGAGAGTTTAGGGAGTCGGTCTGTTGCGGTGTATATATTAATGTATGTGGTGGGGGTGGCCTTGGTTTCTGGGTTATTCTGGGGTGGGTGGTATGAGTCTTCTTGGGTGTCCGTGGACGAGCTCGGTGAATTTTCTGTACTACGAGGGGATACTGGAGGGGTTGCATTAATGTATTCGCTGGGAGGGGGGATGCTAGTTATTAGTGCATGAGTTCTCCTGCTTACTTTGTTTGTTGTGTTAGAATTAACGCGGGGGTTGAGCCGGGGCACACTTCGGGCAGTTTAAAGTACAAATACAAGTGTCGCGAGGGCAAGGGTGAGGAGGAAGAAGGTGAGGTAGGTTTTGATTATTCCTTGCTGGGCGTTACTTGCTGTTGTGATTAGAGGCAGGTTAGAGGAGGCTACGGCTTTGGGGCCTGTTTTTTCTAACCAGGTTTGGTCAATTATCTGGCTGGCAATTATTTGGCCAAGGGTGAGGTTTAGTTTTGGGGTGAGGCGGTGAATTACTGCTGGGAAGAAGCCTAGCATGTTGGAGAAATGGTGGGCGGCCAGTTGAGGGGTGGGTTTGTATTGCTTGCTTGTTAGGGAAGCTAGTTCTAGGGCTAGAAGTAGGCCAAGGATAGTAACAGTTAAGGCAGCTAGTTTCAGTAGTGGGGGCATAGATATTACGGGTGTTTTGAGGGGAATAATGTTTGAGGTAATTAAGAGACCGGCGATGATACTCCCTCAGGCGAGTCGTTTGATGGGGTTGATTACTGCTGGGTTGTTTTCGTTAATAGGGGATAGTGAGTTAAATCGGGGGTGCCCCATAGATACGAAGAAAACAACACGGAGGCTGTAGATAGCTGTAAAGGAAGTGGCTAGGAGGGTTAGGGTTAGGGCTCAGGCGTTAAGGTGCGATGTGTTTAGTGCTTCAATGATGGCGTCTTTGGAGAAGAATCCTGCTAAGAAGGGAGTGCCGGTAAGAGCTAAACTACCAATAGTAAAGCAGGAAGATGTGAAGGGGGTAAGGTGGTGTATGCCTCCTATTTTTCGAATGTCTTGCTCGTCGTTTAGGCTGTGAATGATTGAGCCCGAGCATAGGAAAAGCATTGCTTTGAAGAAAGCGTGGGTGCAGATATGGAGGAATGCAAGTTGGGGCTGGTTCAGCCCGATAGTTACTATCATGAGGCCTAGCTGGCTTGATGTGGAGAAGGCGACAATTTTTTTGATGTCATTCTGGGTGAGGGCACACGTAGCGGTGAATAGTGTGGTGAGGGCTCCCAGGCATAAGCAGGTGGTTAAAGCGGTTTGATTATTCTCTATTAGAGGGCTCATTCGCACTAGGAGAAAAATACCTGCAACAACCATTGTGCTAGAATGCAGTAGGGCAGAGACCGGTGTAGGACCCTCTATGGCAGAGGGAAGCCATGGGTGTAACCCAAATTGGGCTGATTTACCAGTGGCGGCAACAATTAGCCCTAAGAGGGGGAAGGTGAGGTCGAAGTCTTTAGCGGCTGCAAACATTTGTTGTATCTCTCATGAGTTGAGGTTTGTTGCTATTCATGCTATGGCGAAAATTAGTCCGATGTCTCCAACCCGGTTGTATAGGACCGCTTGGAGGGCGGCAGTGTTTGCGTCTGCTCGCCCGTATCATCAGCCGATGAGAAGAAATGACATGATCCCTACGCCTTCTCAGCCGATGAAGATTTGGAATATGTTGTTTGCTGTCACTAGAATAATCATAGCGATGAGGAAGACGAGAAGGTATTTAAAGAATCGGTTCATGAAGGGGTCTGCGTGCATGTATCATGATGCAAATTCAAGAATTGACCAGGTTACATACAGGGCAATTGGGGTAAAAATAATTGAGTAGTGATCAAATTTAAAGCTAATATTTACGTCAAAGGTTATTGTGTTTATTCAGTTTCAGTTAGTAATAATTGTCTCTGCGCCTTCATTAAGAAACAGGAATAGTGGAAGGAGGCTAACAAAGAAGGCTAGTTTAACTGCTGTTTTGACTTGAGAAACGGCCCAGTCGGCTTCTCGGGGGCGGGGGCTTAGGGTTGTGAGTACGGGGTATGCTAAGAGTGTAAAAATAATGATCAGGCTCGACGTCATTATAAGGGAAGTGGGGTGCATAGCTGCTACTTGGATTTGCACCAAGAGTTTTTGGTTCCTAAGACCAACGGATGAGCTGTTATCCTTTAGGAGCGGTTCGAGTGAGCCCAGGGGTTCAACCAAGGTGGCGAAGATTAGCAGTCTTCGTTGCTAGCGAGCCTCTCTCGGTGGGTAAGGGGACTTTAACCTCTGTTTTTAGAATCACAATCTAACGTTTTTGTTAAACTATACCTACAGGTGGCCCACCCTCAAATTAGTTCGGGTTTGAGGATTAATAAGATTAAGGGAAGAAGGTGTAGGGCTATTAATAGGTGCTCTCGAGAGTGGGAGGGATCTAGGGCGATGATATGGGCTGGAAGTGGGCCTCGCTGCGTCATGAGGAACATGTAGAGTGAGTATCCTGCAGTGATCAGAGTCCCGGCCCCTGTTAGAGCGAGGGTTCATCAGGATCAGTTGAATAGCGATGTAATAATTATTAGTTCGCCTATAAGATTTGGCAGAGGGGGGAGGGCCAGGTTGGCAAGGCTGGCGATGAATCATCATGTTGTTATTAGTGGAAGGGCTATTTGTAGGCCCCGTGCTAGAACTATGGTTCGGCTGTGTGTACGTTCATAGTTAGTGTTTGCTAGGCAGAATAGGGCAGAGGACGTCAGGCCATGTGCAATTATGAGAATAAGCGCCCCGGTAAAGCCTCAGGGTGTTTGGATGAGAATGCCCCCTACTACCAGACCTATGTGGCTTACTGAGGAGTATGCAATGAGGGACTTTAGGTCTGTTTGACGTAAGCAGATAGAGCCTGTCATAATAACTCCTCACAGGGCGAAGATAATAAATGGGTAGCTTAATTCTTTGGTGAGTGGTTCTAGTATGACTAGTATTCGTATTATTCCGTACCCTCCTAGTTTCAGAAGTACAGCGGCAAGAATTATAGAGCCTGCAACCGGGGCTTCTACATGTGCTTTGGGGAGTCAAAGGTGGACGCCATAGAGAGGTATTTTTACTAGGAATGCTACTAGACAGGCTGCTCACCACAACTTATCTGCGTAAGTGACAAGGTGGACGGGGTTAGAGTATTGAAGGGTCAAGAGGGAGAGGGTTCCGGTGCTATTTTGAAGAAGGAGCAGTGCAACAAGGAGAGGCAATGAGCCTGCTAGGGTATAGAACAGGAAGTAGGTGCCTGCGTTAAGCCGTTCTGTCTGGTTGCCTCATCGAGTGATGAGGATTAGGGTTGGGATAAGGGTAGCTTCAAATATAACATAAAACATAATGATTTCTGTAGCGCCGAAAGCCATGATTAGGAAAATTTGCAGGGATGTGAGGAGCGTAATATACATTCGTTGCCGGTTGATGGGTTCAAGGTTTGTGTGGTTTTGGCTAGCAAGGATCATAAGGGGTAGAAGTCAGCAGGTGAGGACTAGAAGGGGGGTGGAGAGAGGGTCTGTTGCTATATAGGGGTTGAGGGAGGACCACCCTGTTTCTGATATGTTTTTTAATCAGGTAAGGCTGGCTAGTGCAATTACTAGGCTGTGTATAAGGGTTGTGGGCCATAGTCACTTGGCAGGGGTTATTCAGGCTGTTGGAACGAGCATCAGGGTGGGAATAAGAATTTTTAGCATTGTAGGAGGTTTAGGCTTTGTAGGCGGTCGGTTCCGTGGGTGCGGGCGGTGGCTACTAATAGAGCAAGGCCTGCGCTTGCTTCACAAGCCGAGAATGCCAGTAGAAGCATGGGTGAAGCTGAGAAGCTAGTAGTGTTAAGTTGCAGGGTCCACAAAGAGAGGGCAATAAATAGAGAGAGTATTATTCCTTCTAAACATAATAGGGCAGAGAGAAGGTGGGTTCGATGGAATGCTAGGCCTGTTAACCCTAGTATGAAGGCTGATGAAAAAGTGAAGTGAACGGGGGTCATTAGGCGATTGTGGACTTTAACCACAAGTTTTTGAGCCGAAATCAAATGTTTTTCTTAAACTAATTGCCTATTCGGCCCACTCTAAGCCGCCTTGAAGTCATTCATAGATTAGGCCCAAGGTAAGAAGGACAAGGACGGCTGAGGCTCAAAGGAAGGTGAGTAAGGGGGAGGATAGTTGGTCTCCCCAGGGGAGTGGAAGAAGAAGGGCAATTTCTAGGTCAAAAAGGAGGAAAAGAATGGCGACGAGAAAGAATCGGAGGGAGAAGGGTAGTCGAGCTGAGCCAAGGGGGTCAAAGCCGCATTCGTAAGGGGAGAGCTTCTCGTGATCTGGGCTCATTTGAGGTAGTCAGAAGGAGACAATGGCTAGAATAACGGAGAGTACAATGGCGATAGTAATAATTGTTGTGACTAAATTCATTATCTTTCCTTGGATTTTAACCAAGACCTGGTGATTGGAAGTCACTAATACTAACTTTAGTACTAGAAAGATTATGAGCCTCATCAGTAGATGGAGATGTATAGGAATAGTCAGACAACGTCTACGAAGTGTCAGTATCAGGCAGCTGCTTCGAAGCCGAAGTGATGTTCAGATGTAAAATGGTATTGAACTTGACGGAGTAGGCAGATGGCTAAGAATGTTGAACCAATAATGACGTGTAGTCCGTGGAAGCCGGTTGCGACAAAGAAGGTAGAGCCATAGACCCCGTCTGCAATTGTGAAGGGGGCTTCATAGTATTCCATGCCTTGAAGGAAGGTGAAGTAGAAGCCAAGGATAATTGTTAGGAACAGGGACTGGATTGCTTGTTTTCGTTCGCCTTCCATAATGCTGTGGTGGGCTCAGGTGACTGTTACCCCTGAGGCAAGTAAGACGGCAGTATTGAGTAGGGGCACTTCAAATGGGTCTAGAGGAGTAATGCCCGTAGGGGGTCAGCAGCCCCCTAATTCAGGCGTGGGAGCTAGGCTTGCGTGGTAGAAGGCTCAGAAAAATCCTAGAAAAAAGAAAACTTCTGAGGTAATGAAAAGGATTATACCGTATCGAAGTCCTTTTTGGACGGGGGGTGTGTGGTGTCCTTGGAAGGTGCCTTCTCGTACGATGTCTCGCCATCACTGGTATATTGTAAGAAGGAGGAGTGCTAGTCCAAGGGTTATTAGTGTTGTGGAGTGGAAGTGAAATCAAATTGCGAGACCTGATGTTATTAGTAGGGCGGCAACTGCGCCTGTTAGTGGTCAGGGGCTGGGGTCAACTATGTGGTATGCGTGTGCTTGGTGGGCCATTAGACGTTTTCTTGTAGGTAGAGGCTTAATAGTAGAACAAAGACGTAGGCTTGAATCATTGCTACGGCAACTTCTAAGAGGGTTAGTAGGAATAGTAATGTTGCTGTAAGAATGGCTACAGTAGGCATTAGGGGTAGTAGTACAAATGCAGCTGTGGCGATTAGTTGAATTAGCAGGTGGCCGGCGGTAAGGTTGGCTGTTAGCCGTACTCCGAGGGCTAGAGGGCGAATAAATAGGCTAATTGTCTCGATAATGATGAGGACGGGGATTAGAAGGGTGGGGGTTCCTTCTGGCAGGAGATGTCCTAGGGCAATTGTTGGTTGGTTTCGCATTCCAATAATAACTGTTGCTAGTCAGAGGGGGACAGCAAGGCCCATGTTAAGAGACAGTTGAGTGGTGGGGGTGAAGGTATAGGGAAGAAGCCCAAGCATGTTAAGGGTAATAAGGAATAGTATAAGTGAGGTTAGGATAAGGGCCCATTTGTGTCCTCCGGGGTTTAGTGGTAGGAGGAGTTGTTGAGTGAATCGATTAATAAATCAACCTTGGAGTGTTAACATTCGGTTATTTAGTCATCGAGCGGAGGGAGTTGGGAAGAGAATTCAGGGCAGGCTGAGGGCGAGGGCTATTAGGGGAATACCTAGGTACGAGGGGCTCATAAATTGGTCGAAAAAGCTTAATGTCATGGTCAGGTTCAGGGTTCTGTTTTGGGTTTTTGTGTGCTTTGAGGGGTTGGCTCGTTTGGGAAGGTGTGGGCCATAACTTTTGGGGGGAGAACTGTTAGGAAGACTAGTCAGGAAAAGACTAGAATAGCAAATCAAGGTGCGGGATTGAGTTGAGGCATGTCACTAAGGGTGGTCGGGAGTCACCAGTCTTTAGCTTAAAAGGCTAACGCTACGGCCCTATTTAGCTTCTTAGCGAAGCGTCTTCAAGTATTAGGGATGATCAATTTTCAAAGTGTTCTAGGGGGACTGCTTCGACTACAATGGGCATGAAGCTATGGTTAGCTCCGCAGATTTCAGAGCATTGCCCATAGAAGACTCCGGGTCGGGATGCAATAAAGGCTGTTTGGTTCAGGCGTCCGGGGACTGCGTCTATTTTTACACCTAGGGCTGGGACTGCTCAGGAGTGAAGTACATCTTCAGCAGAGACTAGGACTCGGATGGGGGACTCGACTGGAATTACTATTCGGTGGTCAGCTTCTAGGAGGCGGAATTGGCCAGGGGTAAGATCTTGTGTGGGAATTATATAAGAATCAAATCCAAGGTCTTCGTAGTCGGTATATTCATAACTTCAGTATCATTGGTGGCCCATGGCTTTAATTGTGAGGTGGGGGTCGTTGATTTCGTCCATAAGGTAAAGGATGCGAAGAGAAGGCAGGGCAATTAAAATAAGAATGACTGCTGGCAGTACGGTTCAGATAATTTCGATTTCTTGGGAGTCCAGGATATATTTATTGGTAAGTTTGGTGGAGACTATGGCCACAATAATGTAAAGTACTAGTGTACTAATTAGGAAAACGATCATTAAGGCGTGGTCATGGAAATGAAGAAGTTCTTCTATAACAGGGGAAGCTGCGTCTTGAAATCCTAGTTGTGAGGGATGTGCCATTATTTGCTCAAGACACGCGGGGGTTTAACCCACAATTCTGCCTTGACAAGGCAGTGTTATAACATTTTACTAGTGTCTTATGAAGAAAGTGACAGAGTGGTTATGTGGTTGGCTTGAAACCAACCCATGGGGGTTCAATTCCTCCCTTTCTCGGTTAGTTTGATTGAACTTGAACGAATGCAGGCTCCTCGAATGTATGATAGGGGGGAGGGCAGCCGTGTAGTCATTCCACGTTGGTTGTAGTGAGTTCTACTGAAAGGACTTCACGTTTTGCAGCGAATGCTTCTCAGATAATAAATAAGAACATAATTACTGCCACGAGAGAGATTAGAGAGCCGATAGAGGAAACTGTGTTTCACAGAGTGTAGGCGTCCGGGTAGTCAGAATACCGTCGAGGCATTCCAGCTAGGCCAAGGAAGTGTTGGGGGAAGAAGGTCAGGTTGACCCCTACAAACATAATTCCAAAATGAATTTTTGTTCAAGTGCTGTGAAGGGTGTATCCTGAGAATAGGGGGAATCAGTGTACGAAGGCGGCAACGATGGCAAATACGGCTCCTATCGACAGAACATAGTGGAAGTGAGCTACTACGTAGTATGTATCATGCAGAACAATGTCTAGGGATGAGTTGGCTAGGACGATACCTGTTAAGCCTCCTACTGTAAAGAGGAAGATAAAACCAAGAGCTCATAGCAGGGGAGTTTCTCATTTGATTGAGCCTCCGTGGAGAGTTGCTAGTCAGCTGAAGACTTTTACACCCGTGGGAATTGCAATAATCATTGTAGCAGATGTAAAGTAGGCACGAGTGTCTACGTCCATCCCTACTGTGAACATGTGGTGGGCTCAGACAATGAAGCCTAGAAGGCCGATTGCCATCATAGCTCATACCATACCCATATAGCCGAAAGGTTCTTTTTTACCAGAGTAGTAGGCAACAATGTGTGAAATTATACCAAACCCTGGAAGAATCAGAATGTAAACCTCTGGGTGACCGAAGAATCAGAAGAGATGTTGATAAAGAATCGGGTCTCCCCCTCCTGCTGGGTCAAAGAATGTGGTGTTAAGGTTTCGGTCTGTTAAGAGCATTGTAATTCCTGCAGCAAGCACTGGGAGGGAAAGGAGAAGCAGAACAGCAGTAATTAGGACGGCTCAAACAAATAGGGGTGTCTGGTATTGGGAAATGGCTGGGGGTTTCATGTTGATAATTGTTGTAATGAAGTTAATAGCCCCAAGGATTGAGGAAACTCCTGCCAGATGCAGGGAGAAAATGGTTAAGTCAACGGATGCCCCTGCATGTGCTAAATTTCCAGCTAGCGGAGGGTAAACTGTTCATCCAGTGCCGGCCCCAGCCTCTACTCCGGAGGAAGCAAGGAGGAGAAGGAAAGAGGGAGGGAGAAGTCAAAAACTCATGTTATTCATTCGAGGGAATGCCATATCGGGGGCTCCAATCATTAGAGGGATTAGTCAATTCCCAAATCCTCCAATCATAATTGGCATTACTATAAAGAAAATTATTACAAATGCATGTGCCGTAACAATTACATTATAAATCTGGTCGTCTCCAAGGAGGGCGCCTGGTTGGCTAAGCTCTGCTCGAATGAGCAGGCTTAAGGCTGTGCCTACTATTCCGGCTCAAGCACCAAATACTAGATAAAGGGTGCCGATGTCTTTGTGATTAGTCGAGAAAAATCAACGTGTGATTGCCACAGGTAGGATGGCTGAGTTTTTAAGCGGTGGATTGTAGCCCCATAAACAGAGGTTTGAGTCCTCTTCTTACCAAGCCTTGAGGTGTTTAACATATCAGATTGCAAATCTGAAGAAGTAGGCTAGTCGCCTACCGGGGCTTTCCCCCGCCTTTAGTCCTGTTATTAGGCGGGGGAAAGGTAGATGGATGCTCGCTGGTTTGAGCGCTTAGCTGTTAACTAAGAGTTTGTAGGATCGAGGCCTACCTATCTAGTAAGGCTTTAGCTTAATTAAAGTGTCTGTTTTGCATGCAGGAGATGTGGGGTAATGTCCCGCAAGTCTTACAGGGACTGGGAGATTCTCACTCCCGCTGAGGGCTTTGAAGGCCCTTGGTCTAGATGTTAGCCTAAGTCTCTTAGAGGGTTAGTAGTGCAATCGTGGCCGGGGTAAGGGGCAGAAGGGAGATTGTGGCCATGGTGGCAACGGCGACGGGCAGTGTGAGTTGGGACGAGGGGAGACGTCAGGGGGTTGTGCCGGTCAGGTTATTGGGGGACATGGTGAGGGTTATTGCATACGAAAGTCGTAGGTAGAAGTAAAGGCTTAGGAGGGCGGTGAGTGCGGCTAATGTGGCCGTTGGGGCGAGGTCTTGTTTGGTTAATTCTTGTAGAATGAGTCATTTTGGCATGAAGCCTGTCAGTGGGGGAAGGCCTCCTAGGGAGAGGAGCACGAGGGGTGTTAGGGAGGTAAGGACTGGGGCTTTTGTTCAGGAGGTGGCGAGGGCGTTAATGTTGGTCGATTTGTTTAGTTTAAACACAAGGAATGTTGAGAAAGTCATAATAAAGTATGTGAGAAGGGTGAGAAAAGTGAGGGAGGGTGAAAATTGAAGGACTAAGACCATTCAGCCGAGATGGGCAATTGAGGAGTAAGCGAGGATTTTTCGTAGTTGGGTTTGGTTTAGTCCCCCTCATCCTCCAACGAGGGTTGATGCAAGCCCTAGTGCAATTAGGATGGTTGAGTTGGTTGGTTGGATCTGAAGGAGGAGGGCGAAGGGAGCAAGTTTTTGTCAGGTGGAAAGGATGAGCCCCGTGGTAAGATCTAGGCCTTGGAGGACTTCAGGCAGTCATGAATGCAGGGGGGCAAGGCCAACCTTTAGGGCGAGGGCGATGGTGATTATTGTGATGGGAAGGGGGTGGGACATCTGTTGAATATCTCATTGTCCTGTAAGTCAAGCATTGGTAGTGCTTGCAAAGAGTAATATGGCGGCTGCCGTTGCTTGGGCGAGGAAATACTTTGTGGTAGCTTCTACTGCCCGGGGGTGGTGGTGTTGGGCCATAAGGGGAATAATGGCGAGGGTATTTATTTCAAGTCCTATTCATGCCAGTAGTCAGTGTGAACTTGCAAATGTAATTGTGGTTCCTAGGCCTAGTCCGAATAGCAGGGTGGCTAAGATGTACGGGTTCATTAGTAAAGGAAGGAGTTTAACCAACATGTTTGGGGTATGGGCCCAAAAGCTTAATTAGCTGACTTTACTAGGAAGTGGTGTAGTGGAAGCACTGAGAGTTTTGATCTCTCCAGGTAGGGTTCGAACCCCTTCTTTCTAAGGAGTTGGGGGGACTTTAACCCCCATAATTCACTCTATCAAAGTGGCCCTTTATTTCAGGCACAACTCCTGGGGCTATAGTTGAGGGGGCAGGCCTGCAAACGCGATGGGGAGTGCTAGGTGTCAAATAACTAAGGCCAGTGTTAGGGGGAGAAAGTTTTTTCAGATAAGGTGCATGAGTTGGTCATATCGGAATCGGGGGTAGGAGGCTCGGACTCAAAGGAACACAATTGAAAGTAGGGCTGCTTTAGTCATTAGGTTAACTGCAGTTAGTTCTGGAATTGTTGGAATGTGGGCGGCTCCTAGGAAAAGAGTGGCGGAGAGTGTATTTATTAGCAAGATGTTGGCGTATTCTGCTAGGAAAAATAGGGCGAAGGGGCCTCCTGCATACTCTACATTGAAACCGGATACTAGTTCTGATTCACCTTCGGTGAGGTCAAAGGGGGCACGGTTGGTTTCCGCTAAGGTTGAGATGTACCACATTGCGGCTAAAGGTCAAGCTGGTAAAATTAGTCAAACGCTTTCTTGGGCGACGTTGAAGGTTTGTAGCGTAAACCCGCCAGTAAAGATAATGGCGTTTAGAAGAATTAGTCCTAGGCTAACTTCATATGAGATGGTTTGAGCTACAGCACGTAGGGCTCCAATAAGGGCGTACTTTGAGTTGGATGCTCAGCCTGACCCTAGAATAGAGTAGACTGCTAGGCTAGATAGGGCGAGGATGAATAAAATACCCAGGTTTAGGTCAATAACCGGGTATGGGAGAGGCATGGGGGCTCAGAGGGTGAGGGCGAGTGTGAGGGCTAACATAGGGGTTAGGAGGAATAGAACTGGTGAGGAAGTTGAAGGTCGCACAGGTTCTTTAATGAATAGTTTTACTCCGTCGGCGATGGGCTGCAACAGGCCGTATGGCCCTACAATGTTTGGCCCTTTTCGCAGTTGCATATAGCCAAGCACTTTTCGTTCAAGGAGGGTTAGGAAGGCAACAGCTAGTAGAACAGGCACAATAAAGGTTAGGGGGTTAATAATGTGGGTGATGAGTGTTGAAATCATAGTTAAGGAGAGGACTTGAACCTCTGTGGAAAGGGCTTAGGTCTTTTGCATTAGCCGGGCTCTGCCACCTTAACATGCCATTTTCTCAGGCAGGGAGGTATGCCCTTTTGCCTATTTTAGTTGTCTTCATTAGGTGGGGGTGAGGCGTACCTTAAGCATGGGCCTCTTCTTTTCGGTCCTTTCGTACTAGAAAAGATCATGTCATAGATAGAAACTGACCTGGATTACTCCGGTCTGAACTCAGATCACGTAGGACTTTAATCGTTGAACAAACGAACCCTTAATAGCGGCTGCACCATTAGGATGTCCTGATCCAACATCGAGGTCGTAAACCCCCTTGTCGATATGGGCTCTAAAAGGGGATTGCGCTGTTATCCCTAGGGTAACTCGGTCCGTTGATCGGCATTGCCGGATCTTATTGGTCAGAAATTCTGTTCACTAGAGCGGGAGCTCTCAGTTGTAGGAGGGGGTATTCCCATTCCACGTGGGGGTTTTGTGTTTCCCCGCGGTCGCCCCAACCAAAGACATTAGGGCAGGTTTCATCTGGTTTGGCCCTTTGTTTAGGGGTGTTTAACATGATCTGCTTTGGTGTCTAAAGCTCCATAGGGTCTTCTCGTCTTATGGATATATCCCCGCTTCTGCACGGGGAGATCAATTTCATTGACTTGAAAGAGGAGACAGCTAAGCCCTCGTTATGCCATTCATACAGGTCTCCATTTAAAAGACAAGTGATTGCGCTACCTTCGCACGGTCAAAATACCGCGGCCGTTAAACTTATAGTCACAGGGCAGGCGGGACCTCTTATTCATTAGTTTTGCAAGAGGCGATGTTTTTGGTAAACAGGCGAGGCTTTATGTGTTTGCCGAGTTCCTTCTCTTTCTTTTAGTCTTTCCTTACGGGCACACCAGTGTGGGGTTAACGGTATTTCATTGGATGTTTTTCTGGTTGTTTGGTCTGTTGTTCAGTACCCTCTTTGTTTGGGGCCGTTAAAGTTCGGTGGGGGGTCCGTTCCGATTTACACGTGTGCAGGGAGAGAGGTAGATGCTCTCTTATTACTCATATTAGCATGGTCGCTCCTATGTTGGCATAGGATGGCCTGGTATGACTAGGGGGTTAAGATTAAGTTATCAGGATGGGGAGGGGTAGGTGGTATGTCTGAGCTTTAACGCTTTCTATAGGGATGGCTGCTTTTAGGCCCACCAGAACATTTTACCTTTAAATTTATTATGATCTTTACCCTCCTGGGAAAGTTGTGTCTTGTATCAAAGGGGCTGTACCCCCTTTGATTAACTCTCTCGGTTTCTTTAGGTGTCAAAATGGGGTTAAGACGGAGGGTGAAGAAAGAAGCCGGGAGGCTGAACTTCTATCCAATTCTCAGGCAACCAGCTATAACTAGGTTCGGTAGGTCTGTCACCTCTACTCAAAGTTCTTCCCACTCTTTTGCCACAGAGACGGGTTTGCCCTATTAATAGGCTGCCTTGGAGTAGCTCACTTAGTTTCGGGGAGCCAAACTAAAGTGCTCTTTGCTTGGATTTTTCTGGCTAAATCATGATGCAAAAGGTACGAGTTAAAATCTCTGCTTTTTTGGGCTTTACTGGGTTATTTCACTTCTCTTTCAGCATTCCCTTGCGGTACTTTCTCTATTGCTCCGTGGTCCCTTTTCTATCGCCTATACTTAGGGGGAAAAATGGTTTGTTTAGTCTAATAATCACTGTGTTTGGGGTTATTAATGAGGATTTGTTGTTTTTGTTGGGGTGGGCTAGCTATTGGGCGTCAGGGTAATCCGATTTGCACGGATGACTTCTCAGTGTAAGGGAGATGCTTTTCTGTCTTAGCTATACTCTGATTTTTCCAAGCGCACCTTCCGGTACACTTACCATGTTACGACTTGCCTCCCCTTTGCAGTTATAGGGTTTTAGTTATTTGAGTTTGTAAGCTCGGGGAGAGTGACGGGCGGTGTGTGCGCGCTTCAGGGCCGATTTCAGCGGAACACTCTATTTCCTGCTTACTGCTAAATCCTCCTTCGGATGCACGTTTCAGTGCATCGTCCGTATTCCCTGTGTTAGGGAATGTAGCCCATTTCTTCCCCCTCCATGCGCTACACCTCGACCTGACGTTTTGGGCTGTGCCAATTCTGCTTACTATAAGGCCTTCACAGGGTAAGCTGACGACGGTGGTATATAGGCGGGAAAAACAAGGAAGGGTGAGGTTGAACGGGGGTTATCGGTTCTAGAACAGGCTCCTCTAGGTGGATCTAAAGCACCGCCAAGTCCTTTGGGTTTCAAGCTGATGCTCGTAGTCCCCAGGCGGACAGCAGGTGTAGTTTACTGTCGATGTTTAGGGCTAAGCATAGTGGGGTATCTAATCCCAGTTTGTGCCATAGCTTTCGTGGATTCAGATAGTATAAAGTCACTTTCGTGATTGAACTTCTTGCCTTCGGGTGCGTATAACAGCTCTGAAGGTATTCGACTTTAGTATCAGATTTATCTTAACCACTCTTTACGCCGGTATCTAACAACTTGGGTCTCTCGTATAACCGCGGTGGCTGGCACGAGTTTTACCGACCCTCTTAGCTTTGACTAAGTCAAGTTTTCACTTATGGCTTAATGTCTATCACTGCTGAGTTCCCTTGAGGGTGTGGCTAAGCAAGGTGTCATGGGCTTAAATTAAGTGTGCCTGATACCGGCTCCTTGTTCCCGGACAGGGAACTGTGGGGCATTCTCACAGGGGTGCGGATACTTGCATGTGTAAGTTTAGCTAAAGTTGATGGTAAAGTCAGGACCAAACCTTTGTGCCCGCGGAGCTTTCTAGGGCTCATCTTAACATCTTCAGTGTCATGCTTTAATTAAGCTACGCTAGC